CTTGTTATGTTCGTTAGGTTCAAGTCTGACGAGAATAATATTCTACGACTAACAACTCATTTATTTTTAAACCGATCCATTTATTATCTATTATTTGATTTACTAAGCCTTTATATTGGAATGAGTCAATAGTCAAATGGTTTGGCACTCCTTCCTGAGGAGATGAAGCAATATAATTTTGAATCAGAGCTTTTGATCTTTGTTTATCCTTCGTAGTAATAATATCTCGGGGTTTGCAACGATAACTTGGTATATCCACTATATGGCCATTAACTAAAATATGTCTATGGTTAACTAATTGCCTGGCTCCGGGAATGGTCGAAGCCATACCCAATCGAAAAAGGATATTATCCAACCGCATCTCAAGTAGTTGTAGTAAAACCTGGCCTGTTGACCCTTTGGCTTTTCCAGCGATATGCACATATCTAAGTAATTGTCGCTCTGTCAGACCATAATGAAAACGCAATTTCTGTTTTTCTTCTAAACGAATACGATATTGTGATCTTTTCCCGGAACGCAATGGGTTTTTAAGATCACTTCCGGATCTAGGTCTTTTACTAGTTAATCCCGGTAAAGCCCCCAGACGGCGTATTTTTTTGAAACGAGGTCCTCGGTAACGAGACATAAAGTAAAGACTCCTTTTTATTTTATTGAAATTTCATTCATTTTACAGAAGAAATAAAAATTAAGACTGAACTAAAGAATAAACAAAGCAAAGCGAAATCTATATAGAATGAAATGTATTGTGTTAATATCCGGATTTTTTGTTGTTTTGTTGTATATATATAGAAAGAAGATTAAGGCTCTGTTTTATGATTTATTATATATATAAAATATAAATCTAATTGGATCTAATCAACTTTTTTTTTAGAATTACCACGACATAATAGATTAGTGACTCAACGTTTGTAGAAATGGAGAGGAGAGATTCTCAATTATGGAAAAATCGATAGAGAAAAAAGCCGGCTATCGGACTCGAACCGATGACCATCGCATTACAAATGCGATGCTCTAACCTCTGAGCTAAGCGGGCTCACATAACAGATATAATGCATAGGAATTCAAGAGACTACCAGATCCCCGCTATTAGCTGTAAAGTTCGTATGAACTATATATTTAATATAAACTATTTAATATAAACTATATACTATTTAATATAAACTATATATTATATATTCTAGTTCATAATTCTATCCATAACATAATATAACTAATAAAAAAATATAAAATTAATATGCAAATTAATATTAATAATATATATAATAAATAAATAGAATAATATGACTAAATAGAATTCTATTCTAATAATGTAACAGATCTAATAATGTAACAGAAATAAAATATCTGACTAATTTCAATTTTATTATTATACATAATAATTATTGATGATTTACATTGCTATTATTTTTATATTTTTTATATTTCGAATTTATTATAGTTTATTATAGAATGAAATGTAAAAAATATATATAATATATATATATTAAATTAAGATAAATAATGTAAATTCGAAATATAAAAAAAGAAATTTTGTATATTAATTTAATAAGATATTGAAAATACCAAAAAATTGGAATTCCTTTTTTAGATTTGAGAATAGTTATAACAAATAAGGTTAATTATATTCATATTATAGCGGATCAGTCCTAAGAAAGGTATAAAATAAGGATAAAGATACAACAATAAAAATTATAATCGGATATTCCTCTGATTTCGTTCGAAAAAGGATGAAGATAGGACAAAAAAAACAATAAGGAAGAATATCGACCCTTCCAGTATTCCAAAGCACACTCTAAAAATAAAAGGGGAGGGGGACGTATATATATGTGGTATATACCTCTCTATATTGAATTGTGGATACATCAATGATAGAATCTGATTGAAACAAAGATGATTCATACAATAGAGGTGGAACGAGAGGGGATAGCCAAAAAAATAAAATAAGCATACACAATTTTTTAATATAGGAATCATTATATAATGAACTCAATGGTTCCAAGATAAATGAAAAAGTTGGGTAAAATTACGACTGGATCCTTGTCTAAAAGTCTAAAAGGGGGATATGGCGAAATTGGTAGACGCTACGGACTTGATTGGATTGAGCCTTAGTATGGAAACCTGCTAAGTGAAAACTTCCAAATTCAGAGAAACCCTGGAACTAAAAATGGGCAATCCTGAGCCAAATCTTTATTTTTTGAAAAACAAGGGTTTAAAAAAGAGAATAAAAAAGGATAGGTGCAGAGACTCAATGGAAGCTGTTCTAACGAATGGAGTTGACTACATTGCGTTGGTAACTCAAATTCTTCTATAACAAAAAATGATTAATCGGACGAGAATAAAGAGAGAGTCCCATTCTACATGTCAATAGCGACAACAATGAAATTTATAGTAAGAGGAAAATCCGTCGATTTTAGAAATCGTGAGGGTTCAAGTCCCTCTATCCCCAGTAAAAAGTCCGTTTTACTTCTTTACTATAATTCTCCTTTTATAAGTGGTTCAA